ACTTGATTTAACTTAAGGTTAATCTAGGCCATAGGCAGACCTACGTCAAGATAAAACCCCCTTGAAACACTCTGGTAGTGTTCCTGAATCTGAATCCAAATAATGACTCAGAGCACATGGAGCCATCTCTTTTTGCGGTCAAAAAATATGGCAGACTGGCGGATCTTTATATCCGTTAATGAAAGAGCCCAATGCACAAAAATGCATGTTGGGTCTTTAAAACAGCTCAGATCACTTTGATTAGAATCAGTTTGGTCTGTTTTACCGAGAAAGTCTACGGTTCGAGTCCGTATAGCCCTAGAACCCTATCCATTCCAAAATCCGAGTGAATTTTGGAAGTTACAATTCTAACACGAGTCCGTTTAAAAACGCCAATCGAACCTAACCCCAATCGAATCTAATAATCCTTCGTATGGGTAGAGGAATGACCGGCCATATTTCTGCCCAAGCTAAAGTTTGAAAAACGACTCTCTTTGGTACGTTTCATTGGAAAGATTGTCAACAATACAAAATAGGAATTTCTTCGTATACCTTTACCTAAACCTAGCAAAGGTAGTCTTCTCTTCCCGTATTCAATAAATCGAAATTCCTACCCATAATTCTACTTTATTCTACTTTACTGGTTAAATAAGTAACAACCTCACAGGACAGGACAATGGGTTGCCCGGGATTCGAACCCGGAACTAGTCGGATGGAGTCGATAATGTTACCGGTTAAATAAGTAACAACCTCTCCCCAAGCCGTGCTTGCATTTTTCATTGCACACGGCTTTCCCTCTGTATACATCTAAAATTCAGTTCCGCCATTAGACAAAAAGTGGAATACTTAGACCCTTCTTACCAAGTAAATTTCAGAATAGAAATAAGGAAAAATTTTGTTAGTTCTTCATTATTGCTATTTATTAGATTCAATTCGAATCAAAATTGCTATTTACGCCCTTTCATAACGAATCAGTCATGATTGGCCAAATCATTGATACAAATAATATCCAAATACCAAACCCTTTTTTCATGGAACCTCCGCGAAATAAAAGAAGCTCTTGGAAAGGTCAAGGAAAGAACTTGTTCTTCCGCCGTAAAGAATTCTTCGAATAATTCCGATCCGAATCTTTTCAAAAAAGCCCGTACAGTACTTTTATGTTTACGAGCTAAAGTTCTAGCACAAGAAAGTTGAAGTATATACTTTATTCGCGACAAAGTTTTTTTGGGGGAAGACCCGCTATAATAATGAGAAAGATTTCTGGATATACGCCCGAATCGGTCAATAATCTCAGAATCTGATAAATCGATCCAAATGGCCTTACTAATAGGATGCCCTAATATATTACAAAATTTGGCTTTAGCCAAGGATGAAATCAGGGGAATCATTGGAAGAATAGTATCAAACTTCTTAATAGCATGATCGATTACAAATGAAGTTTCTAACATTTGATTACGTATCGTTGAAGTCTTTCGCCGCACACTTGAAAAATAACCGAGAAAGTCAAGGGAATGGTTTGCTAATCGGGTTATATGGATTCTTCGGGGTTGAGACCAAAGGTCAAAATAAGATTGCCAGAAATTTACAAAGTAATATTTCCATTTATGCATCAAAAGAGACGTACCTTTTGAAGCGAGAATTGCTTTTCCTTGATACCTAACATAATGCATGAAAGAGTCCTTGAACACCCATAGATTGGCTTCAAAAGCCCCGGCCAATTCTATAAGATGCTCTATTTTTCCATAGAAATAGATTCGTTCAAGAAGCGCTCTAAAAGATGTTGATCGTAAATGAAAAGATTGGTTACGAAGAAAGACAAAGACGGATTCGTATTCATATACACGAAAATTATATAGGAAGAAGAAGAATCTTTGATTTCTTTCTGAAAAAGAAGGACTGACTTTCTGTGAAGTAAGAAGACTATTCCAATTATGAAACTCGTGGAGAAAGACTCTTAATAAATGCAAAGACGAAGCATCTTTTAGCCAGTAGCGAAGAGCTTGCACTACGATTTCGAGATGGATTGGGTAAGGTAGTAGGATATCGAACACATAATTGAAATGTGAAATTTTGTCCTCTAAAAAAGAAAAAAGGGAATGAATTGATCGTAAATTAGCGAATTTGACTACCTCTTTCCCTTTCTTTTGGCGCTTTTCTAGGGAAGATAGGAATCGGAGTGAAAATGGAATTTCCATAATGACCGCAAATACCTCGGATATCATTTGAAAATCAAAATTCTTATTGCGCCCCCAAAGTGGATTTTTTTTAGAATCATTCAGAGAAAGAATCCAAAAATTTGGGTCATACATTCGAGTAATTAAACGTTTCACAATGAGTAAGCTGAATTTATTGTCATAACCTGCATTTTTCAACAAAATGCATCTTGGTAAACCATGATCATGAGCAAGTGCATAAATATACTCTTGAAAGATAAGTGGATATAAGAAGTCGTGTTGTTGAAATCTATCGAGCTCTAAAGAGCTTTGAAATTCCTCCATTTTGAATGCTATTTGAACCAAAGGTAGAGGATTTTGGGAGTTATCAAATGATACAGAGTGCAATACAGTCAAAACAAGGTATTTTTCGAGTAAGATTAAGGAAGCGATACCTCGGATACAGGTAAACTTATCAACGGATTCTCGATCCTCTCTTTTTCCATTTTCTTGAAGTCGTTTATATTCGTTCTAGGATAACAAGATGTTTAGAAATCCTTTATTTTTTCAACCCAATCGCTCTTTTGATTTTGGAAATTTTGTTATCAATCTACTCTTTCTTATACGCACACAGCTCCATTTTGGAATGGAGAATGCTAATATTTAGGATTCATGAAAAAATAAAGAATCCGCTTCTCGGATAAGCCCTTACCCGTATTCAGGCACTAATATATTTTTAACGTCTAATTAGATCGGGTAATCATTCAAATTCAGAATAGGAGCTCGTTGCTTTTTCGTTCCTTATAATTTCATTAAATTAATTGAAGCCAGAGGGCTCTATCCATTTATTAATTCGACCCAACTTGAAATTGAATCCATTTGACTCCCTTCCAATAAAGTTTTGTCCCGATCGGGAAAGAAGAAAAGATTCTCAGAACTCTTGGTTGCTACGACATGCTATTTTTTCCATTCATTCCCTTTTAGGATCAGTCGTGGTCTTCCAAACTTTACCGATGGTATGGATGAATTCATCGCTTCATCTAAATGTGTAAAAGATCCGAGTCGCACTTAAAAGCCGAGTACTCTACCGTTGAGTTAGCAACCCGAATAGAAGAAAAAGTATGTAGATATAATCAGAATGAAAAAAATGATTCGACGAGCGAATCAAAGCATAAAAACCCATTTTCGAATCGATTAAGAACAGAAAACGTAATAACTCATATGAAAATACAAGACATTTTCCGAGAAAAGAAAAACCAGAAATAATGATAGATCCTTCCTTATGTTATTGTTATTCATGTTTTCAAGCAAAAATGCGTCTATCAAAGCGCATCCAACGAACTCCTTATTTTGACTAAAGTCAGGCAAAAACCAAACCAATGGGACGGAAATAAAGAGATCCCGTTATAAAAAAAGAGATCCCTTTATCACGCTGCATTATATTTCGTCAATGCATTGTTGTCAATATAAAGGTTAAGAAAAGGATATAATGAAAAAAGATAAAAAATCTCGAATTTAGTCAATCAATAAATAAACAAAATAGATAAAAGTTCTAGAAAGGGGTAGCATATACCCCCCCTTATTTCCTTAAATTAATTCAATTTTATTTGATTGGGGCAAAGTTCGTTAAAAACCTCCGACTGCTTTAAAATGTCCCGAACAGTTTCTGTAGGCTGAGCACCCCTTTCAAGAAAATATAGAATAGCAGGAACGTTTAAATACGTTTGATTCTTTATCGGATCATAAAAACCCACTTTCCGAAGATCTCTTCCTTCTCTTCGGGAGCGAACATCAATTGCAACGATTCGATAAGTCGCACGTTGCTTTCTACCACAGCGTTTTAAACGAAGTTTAACCATAACATTCCTCTAATTTGGAACCCCTTATGGAACTGATTCAATTATGGAATCATGACTAGTCATTGGTTCAGTCGGTACTATAGACATAATAATGTCTGTTTTTCCGAATAAATCTTCGACTGGAAGATTTTTTCTATGAACCATAGGATTGATTCGTTTAGAGAATCATTTTATCAATCCTCGGGACTTAGCCTTTGCAACCACAGTAACGCTCCGTGCCAAAATCCAAGGTTCCAAGCATTGATCTTGGTTTTTGGTTTTTGTGCGGCCTCCTTTAGGAGGGATTTTATGGTTCCTTGGAAGGCCTCCAGCGCCTTACGCTTTTTTGAGAGGCGCTGGATCTTTTCATTGATCCACCTTTCGCCTGCCCCACTTCCCAATTGGAAGGCTTCCAAAAAAATCTTACAAGTCTCGCAATGACCCTTATTGTACGAGTGCTTGTACCCATAGCATTTTTTGCCGTGGGGGCACGTGAGCGCCGGTTCGTGCTTTTTCCGAGCAGAAAGAAATTGTCGCCCAGTTTCGTCTGTTTGTGGAAAAAGACTTTCCTCTTCCAACTCGGGAAACCTCTTCCCATTTATCCCGTCCCCGTCTTGAGTCTTTTTCTTTTTAGGGTTATAGTCCGTACTATAATAATCCAAAGGACTATTAGAGTTCGGACTATTATAGCAATCTTTCGGACGATTTGCCGAAAGATAGGTACTACAGTAGTAACAGTAACAGTAACAGGGGCACTTAGGTCCCACGTCTTTCGTATCAGATGAATTCATAGTGCTCCTTATAGAATAATTAAAAAAAAAATGACCTCAAAAATAAATAAAGAATGAATAGAAAATATCCATTATCTCAATGAAAAATTGTACCCAAATTGCGGAACGAATTACGACGTCGAACAGGCCTTTGATTTGATGATTTAAAATAATTATTTAGGCCTGTGGGACGAAAGGGATCGAACCTTCGATTACCGGGACCAAAACCCGTCGCCTTACCACTCGGCTACGCCCCATTGTCATGTCGATTTTTTGATTCCTTTTATGATTCTTATTATATAAAAAAGAAAGATTTTTTACAACTGCCCGTGTCACGTCGATTTGTTTTTAATTTTTATTTTTTTATTATATTATTACAATAAATCTTTGTAAAGGCCCGCCCAAATCTCTAGCGACAATTTTACGCTAAGAGATTATAGAGAAGGGATAATGGAATTGTATAGATTCTAGGTTTGTGCTAGGAATTTGACCCGTGTAGATATAGAATTCGACTGAATTTATTGATCATTAGATAGAATGTAATTAAAATAGTAGATGAAAATATGATTTCTTCTATTCGCCTTTGAGAATTGGAGGATTTTTGATTGGGCCGGTTCAAAGAAAAAGAAGGATTTTTTTGTCTACCTTACTTTCTTCCATTTTCCTTATCTCAAGAACTCAATCAAATTGCAATTATCGTCAAGAACAAAATGTCTACTATGCTTAATCTCTTAAGTTTGATCTGTATCTGTTTTAATTCTGCCCTTTATCCAACTAGTCTTTTCTTTGCCAAATTGCCCGAGGCCTATGCTTTTTTAAATCCAATCGTAGATATTATGCCAGTCATACCCCTCTTCTTTTTTCTTTTAGCCTTTGTTTGGCAAGCTGCTGTAAGTTTTCGATAAGATATTTAATACTATCCTAGACTATCCTAGAAAATGCATGATTTCTTCGAGAAAAATTTCTAACGATTGATAAGTCTTTCCCGCAGCAATCTTTGAGGCAAACGTTGAAATTCTTTGATCGCCGCGAGAAATCAAACCCGGCTCGCCACATTTCCCCATTCTGACCCTTTTTCCAGTGCAAGGCCTTAATTTCTATGTGATTTTATACAGAATTGGGGTCCCACGCCCATATCTCATTATGGGCATGAAGTCATCTTGGGGAATCAAAGACTCTTATTTGACCTGATAGACTTATTTTCGAGTTCGAGAAAGCACTTCATTTCTTGGTGTCAAATATAGAATATGGGGTAGAAAAATGGACGATCTATTATCTTTTCTCGTTTTTTCAAAAAGGCTTTTGGAGATTTTGTAATGCTTACGCTCAAACTTTTCGTTTACACAGTAGTAATATTCTTTGTTTCTCTCTTCATCTTTGGATTCCTATCTAATGACCCAGGACGTAATCCTGGACGTGAAGAATAAAGGTTTTTTCGTTTTTCTATCTTGATTTTTTCATTTTCTTAAGATTTTTTATCTATTCCACACATTTAACTAGGAAAAAGGGGTTTGTGAAATTTGAAAGAAAAGAAAATATCAAGTCATCGACGAAAACGGAAAGAGAGGGATTCGAACCCTCGGTACGAATAACTCGTACAACGGATTAGCAATCCGCCGCTTTCGTCCACTCAGCCATCTCTCCCTATTGAATAAAGATAATTATAATTATTAATATGTTACATTCCACATGAAAAAAGGATTCAAAACCGTCTTTCTTTCTCCTTCTTTATTTTGATTCTCAAGATTAGGGAAAACTTTTCTTAGCTATTCCGTTTCGATAAAGTCAAAATTCAAAAGATCTAATATAAAGAAAACGAAAGATAAAGAACGAGGACTTCCTTGCTTTGATTTTCTTCGAAAGGCCCTTTTCTTTCCACGGCCCGGCCCGGTCACTACCCAACCGGGCCTTTTTTGATTCCATCAAATTCGAGTGAAATTTCTCTTATTTGACAACAAAAAGACTTACTAGCTTTTTTGACTATATTTCAAGCAAGACCCAAAAGAAAAAGGACTATTTCCATCCTTACTCGATAACTTTATTGAACTTAGTCTATCAAAAGTACCCTGTCCTATTCATTTTTCTTCCTTTTTTAGTTACTTGACTGCTTTTCTCGAATAACGAAAATGAAACTTTAGACACTGCATTTTTTTGTTATGCTTTGAGCGCTTTTGGTAAGTCGTATCTAGCAACACTCTTCCCGCACACGAAAGGATAGGCTTTGTAAATAAGCCCTCTTCTCCAAATCTCATCAAATTGAAAACCCTTGTGCAAAACGTTATCACTCTCATTTTCATGATTTTTTATGATCCTAGCTTGACAAAAGGCCCATTTGTATACAATAATATCATTGTAGCGGGTATAGTTTAGTGGTAAAAGTGTGATTCGTTCTATGAACCTCCTTACTTAATAGTTAAGAGGTCGTTCGGTTTAATTCATATTCCGACCAAAAACTTTATTTCTTAAAGGAATTTAATCCTTTACCTCTGAATAATCCATTCGGGGAAAAAATAAATTCTCGCGATTTCTATCCAAAGTTAACTCAAAAATTGAAAAATTGGATTCTGAACTTGCGAAACAAAATTGGGAAATTGGATCAACTTCCAATTGAAATGAATAGTAAGTAAAGGGTCCATGGATGAAGAGACAAAAGGATATTTCTAATCGTAACTAAATCTTCAACTTTTTGTGATTTGTCGAGAAAAAATGCAAGCAAAATAGCTAGTAAATGATGACTTTAGTTTACTAGAGACATCGCCA